ATTCGAATCCTAATTCTAGGCATTCTCTCTTAGCCCATTCGGAAGGATCTCATCTCATAATTACCCACGGCTGTTTAGGTCTCTAGCACGACCACTTGATGAAATATGAAGGGGGTGATGTAAATGAAGAATCTTGGAAGGATTCCTCTTTGGGTAATAGGTACTGTAGCTGGTATTCTTGTGATCGGTTTAATAGGTATTTTCTTTTATGGTTCATATTCCGGACTGGGTTCATCCCTGTAGGAATCGGATGAAGTGAGTTGTAGACATGAAAACGTAAGAACTCACCGGGACCTCCCCCCCTTACATCAGACAAACAAAGAGGGGAATCCCGTTGAGTTCTTAAGAATTAAGAATCCTTTTTCGTCTAAATGACAAAACAGATTTCTTTTTGGGCTCTTTCAAAAAACTCCATTCCATTTTTTCTGATGATGTTTTTGAAAAACAAACTTCATTGATTGATTCAGAACAGCTCTTCCTCAATAGTCTCTATCGAGACTTTCAAAGTTCGAAGAAGGAATTACTCAATTTCCTGGATGATATCATCTATTTCTGTAGATTAGATATCATCAAATTCTTTCTATACTAAGAAATGGAATGTTATTATTTGAGTATCTCAGCCAAATTCTCCATTTTTGAGAAGTTCATTGAAGAAGTTCTATTTACTCAAGAAAATTCCCTCTCTTGTTTGTCCACTACTCTTTAGATCTTTAGATATCTAATTTAGAGATCTAAAATAAGTGCTGATACATATGAAAAAAGCCAAACTAAGACTAGGAATCTTTGACGAACAGGCTCAAGAATCCTTATTATTTCGACACAAGAAAGAGGTGCAGAAAATTCCTTTTCTTGTGTCGAAGACTAGGAAGACGAAGACTCCCTTCCAGAATTTTATGTTCCCCGCATTTATTCGTTCTATTCCCCGCTTACTTATGTCTAGTATCTAGTCGAATTTCATTCTATTAGAAAAAAGAATTGATCTATTTTATTACATTTGCATCTGGCAATAGTAAGATAGTCGTACCGCCCCGATTTGGATAAAAAACACAGAAAGAAAGGAAGGGATAAAGCCGAAGAGTCTTCTTTCCAGTCTACATGCTCTGACTAGGAATACGGTACAAGGCATTCCCGGAATCTTGAAGAAAAAGAGTATAGTAGATAAGCAAAAGGGTTTTTTCTCACAGAGAATCCCCAAATTGAGTTCTTTTTACGAATTTGATGTCGATCAATCCGCAAGTCTAGAAATTCATTTCGGACAATTGAACCTTCTCAAACTGTTTCTTTTTAAGAACCAAAAAGATTTGTGCCAAAATAACAGATGCCAAGAAGAACAAAAGGCCTTGGACACGTAATGGATCTTGAAGTACTATTTCTGCATCTCCCTGACCAAATCCGCCCACATTAGGATTACTCGTCAACGGTTGATCAAATTTGATAGATTCGCCTTCTGAAACAAGAAGCTCCGGTCCGGGAGGGATAATATCAACCACTTGATGTCCATCTGATGGATCCGCTATGGTTATCTCGTACCCCCCTTTTTCCTTTCGTATAATTTTGTTTACTATGCCCGCTCCTGTAGCATTATAAACTGTATTGTTACTTTTGCTCCCGTCGGGATAAATCTGACCCCTTCCTCTGTTTCCGCCTACGTATATAGGATATTTTAAGAAGTGAACATCTTTCTTAGTAACCGGGTCCGGGGAAAGAATAGGAAAGGTGATTTCACTATATTTCTGACCCGGAACAGGGCCTATCACAAGAATATTTTTTTGATTGGGACGGTAGCTCTGAAAAGACAGATTGCCTATCCTTTCTTTCATCTCGGGAGAAATACGATCAGGAGGGGCTAATTCAAACCCCTCCGGTAAAATGAGAACAGCCCCCACATTCAAAGCCCCCTTTTTCCCATTAGCAAGAACTTGTTTCAGTTGCATATCATAAGGAATTCGAACAACCGCTTCAAAGACAGTATCAGGAAGTATCGCTTGTGGAACCTCAATATCCACAGGCTTATTAGCTAAATGGCAATTGGCACATACAATACGCCCCGTCGCTTCGCGTGGATTTTCATAACCTTGCTGTGCAAAAATGGGATAGGCACTTGAAATGGATGTCCAAGTTATGACATATAGCATGAGCGATACAGAAATGGATCGAGTAATCTGTTCCTTTATCCAAGAAAGAGTCTTTCTAGTTTGCATGGTCCAATCATTGATCCCGAAAATTTTGACAATAAATTGGGTAGGTCACTAATATAGTTCCCTATCCGCGATTCTGCTTTTTACTAGAAGAATTTGACTGGAATATTATACAGGATGAATCTCCGGGATGGGTAGAAATAGAAAGAGTCAGTCTGATTTTCAATTGTTTATCTACAATTACAAAGTCAGAAAGATTCTAATTGGATTTATATCCCTGGATCATGATCATTTTTCAGGCATTCATTGAATGATAAATCGCTACAAGTGATGGAGATAGACGATTTAAATAAAAGAAAAGATAATATTTAAAAAAGGTATCTAGAATGACTGGAATAGTGGAAACAAGAACAGCTAGAATTTGATCATTCTGAGCGAATCCCAAATCTTTGTAGACAGAGCTAACTATTAGTTCCCAAATCCGAGGTGAATGGAATCCGACCCAAAAATCGACTAAGAAAATAATACAAAAAGCTTTTATTGTGTCACTTAAATTATATAGGAATTCCTGCGCCCAAGAGTTAAGAAGAATAAGTTCTTCCGTACGAAAAATAGAATAGCTGCTTAGAATAACGAAAGAGATTATATTTGTCGAGAAGTGCAGAACCATATGGATCTGGTCTTCGTTGTATATCTTGATTAATTGGATCGTTTCTTTGTGAATTCCTATACGAAGGTTTTGTAGATGTGTCTCCGAGCATTCCTTGATCATTTCATCCAAGAGGGCGAGTTCCTCTAATTCTATGAATTTTTCTAGAATACTCTTTTCTTGACTCTCATTCAAAAAGATTTCGGATTGCCTAGTATTCCACCAACCAGTAACCCAGGGTTCCAAACTTTTAGTAACTGAGAGAGAAATCCACCAGGGCAAAAAGACGAGAGATGCAAGATATAAAAGAGGAGTGAATGCTTTCTTTTTTGTCATTTTTTCATCTGTGAATTGGTAATGAACCCACCTCGTTCGTCGACTCTATGCGATCTCAAATTTATATCACGCATGAGTTCTATTACAAGGGATCGAGCCAATGAATCTATTCATTGTTTTTTATTTGTGATTGCGCGGTGCGTTTTTGAATCTAGAAACAATACAGAAATAGACTAAGAATTCACTTCGAATTCGAATGAAGAAATAAGAAAATAAAAGAAAGAATCAAAATCAAAAATTCGAAGCAAGTATCTCCTTTTGATGAATCCCGAAAGACCCACTTTAAAGTAATGAATATGATTAAGATGGTGAGACGAGAGAACTCCCCTTCTATCAACCAGTATTTCGAAAAATTTCACAGACTATGAGTAGTCAGGAATAGTATCATAAAATCATTGAGGGGAATTTATGAAAAATATTGTGATGCTCAAAAATGCGCGGCAAATCAAGACATAAATTGGCTAGTTCTCATTATAAGAAATCCAACCCTTTGCTTATTAAGGACCACAAAAGAAAGTAGAAAAAGAAAGGTCAATTAACAAAAAAGAAAAAATTTAGACAAAAAAGAAAGAATCTACAAGATAGGATCTATCGGAATTTCAAGTCTCAATTCCAACAAATCTTGGGCTTGAAATAAAAAAAGATCCTGATTTTGAAATGCATTTATCTATGAGATGCATCTATTATTTGAATTTGTTTCTTACTTTTTTGATTAGTGAATTGAGGTATGTAGAGTTCAATACACATAAAAGAAAAAGACCAGAAAGGTTTTTATAGTCTTTTATGTGTACGCCTGCTTTGGCTCGAATGATCGTTCTGAAGAAACTTGAGTTAAGTTATGTTATAGAAAAAAGAAAGTGGATTTTTGAGTTTTTCCCTCCTGCTAAGAAAGTGTTCATTCTTTCTTCAATTCAAGCCCATTTCTCAAAAGACTTCAATTGGTACATGCAGGAAATAAGCCAATTCCGCAGCTTTTTGTTCAATTTCCCGTGGAGTCAAATTCTCATCAGTACGAGTCAAAGGAATGGCCCCCTGGCCTCTGATGTCCATATAAAGGACACGACGAGCATAAATACCCTCTTTCACTTCTATTCTAATGGACTGAATATTTTTGATAAGGAATCGGAGGCAGATGCGACGGTTTTTTCCAGGAAATCCCCAACGAAAAATACACACGATTCCTTCTTTTCTATCGAATCGATCATAACCACTACCTACATTCCACGAAATTGTACACCACAAATAGGAACTAATAAAGAGACCTGCAATCCCATAGAAAGACATCACGAGCCCTTGTGGAAAAAAAACGATTTGCTGAGACGGAAGTAAAGATGTGAAATTTCTACCAAAATAACTGGAAGTTCCAACCAATAAGAATCCTAAGGAACCTAAAAAAAGGATAATGGCCCAGCAGAAATTACTTGTTTTTCGAGACCCCGTTATAGATTCTATCCATATATATTCTGATCGACAACTCATACTTGATCCGGTTGCATTTTATTGGAATTGAGAGAATACCCTAAATTCATTTGACTTGACTCTTTTTGTTTCCGAAGTAACTCTCATCAACTAGCACTAGGTTGATGTGAACCTTTAGGAGTAATTCATCAAATTGGTTAGATCTAAAATAATAACATATTCCTTCTCGTATGATCCCACGATAGATATCGACGTACATATAGTATAGATACACCGGCTTTTGATTTCGGCCATCTGGCAATCCTAATCTTTTTGAAAATCACTAGAACTCATTTACTCATATATCATCTTTCTGCAGGCATTAGAGTTTTTTCTTTCATTTGAATCTTCGACGGAAACACTATGTTACACCCTATTTCACTAAATAGATATCTGTGTTATGATACGAATCTAAGTTCAAAAAAATGGATGAGATTGGGGTCCTACCAGATCTAAACAATCTTATTTTTTTGAACATGAAGAAATAAAGAAGCCATTGCAATTGCCGGAAATACTAGACCCACTAAAGGCACAAAAACAGAGGGAAGGTTGAAAGTTGTCATAGAATGGGTACCTCGATTTACTATTTGTACCTGTTATTATTATTTAGTAAAGATATCTTATAATAATTATAATTAAGAATTGGAATTATGAAATTCTTATTACTTATTAATTAAGTATTTCAAGTATTTCATTTCTGAATTAGTATTTATTAAATTGGAATTCGAATTGGTATAGATCTCAGTATCTATCTAAGAGAGTATATACTGGACTTATTCATCTTTCTACATGACAAATATGTATGAAAATCGCCTTTCTTATTATTCTTTCTTTTTTCTCGTCTTTTGCTCTTGTCTCCTAATTGAAATTGAAGTCAAAAAGTTTCTTACAAATTCTCGAAAGATTTGTAAGAATCCGACTCAACCGGGGATTCTTAGTCAAAATGAAATTCTCGAGAGAGAGAAAGATAGAAAACGCTATGTCTATCTTTCTCTCTTTGAATTCTATATATATACGTAAGGCGGGAGGAGGAAATTCGTTTTATTTGCCAAATTTCACGAAAAGAAGAATTGAGTCTTTTATCTTGTTGACAGAGGCTACTTAATTTTAAATTCAATTAGGAAGCCGGAATGTAACTAAAAAAGAATCAAAAAGGGGATCCACAACTTTTGATTCTTTCTACAATCTACAATTAGATCCTAATCCTATGTCAACAAAGAAAATGGCATTTGTTTAATTCGGAGTCCGATAAACTAATTCCCTCTTTGTTAGAAATCAAATAATGAAACTGAATGTTCTATTCGACTCGATTGAATTTTGATTCAAAGGAAAGAAACTGTGGAAATCAAATACCTCATTCAAAACCCTTTTTAAAGTCTTACGTGGTACGACTTGATCAAATAACCCCTTATCGAACAAATACTCCGTCTCTTGTGAACCTTCCGGGACTTCTTTATTCAATGTTTGTTCAATTACCCTTTTCCCTGCAAATGCAATATAGGCATTGGGTTCGGCAACAATCATATCCCCCAACATACCAAAACTGGCTGTCACCCCACCAGTAGTAGGAGATGTAAGGATTGCTAAATACAAGAACTTTTGAATTATTTGAAAATGATATAACGCAGCAGAGATTTTAGCCATTTGCATCAAGCTCAAACTTCCTTCTTGCATGCGTGCCCCACCCGAAGCACACACTATAATAAGAGGTAGACATTGGGTAGTAGCGTATTCAATCAATCGGGTGATTTTCTCACCCACTGCGGATCCCATACTACCCCCCATAAACCCAAACTCCATAACCCCCATTGCTATGGGAATACCATTTAATTGGGCTATACCGGTTTGAATAGCCTCAGTTAATCCTGTCTTTTTTTTATAAGAATCAATACGATCTATATAAGGATCGTCCTTAATATCCAATTCAAAGGGAACCTCCTCCGGAACCGTTGCAATGGGAATCTCTCCCAAATACAATACAACGGGACCCCCCTCTGACTCCGAATCCAATCCAATGAGAGGCTCCTCCGAATCCCATTGAATGGGATCCGTTGAGGCGATCTTTTCATTTATAGGATCCCAAGTATTCAGATCGACCAAAAGTTCGAGTCTCTCTGAACTATTCATTTTCAAATGAGATTCACATCCTTCACAAATGTACAATCTCTCTTTCAAAAATCTCTTATAATTTAATGTATAACAATCTTCGCATAAAACCCACAAATGCTTGTATGAGGGAGCGGAATCCTCCTCAGTAGTACTTTCGATTTCAGTGAAATCCTCCTCAGTAGTACTTTCGACTTCAGTGGAATCCACCTCAGTAGTACTTTTGATTTCAGTGGAATCCACCTCAGTAGTACTTTTGACTTCAGTGAAATCCTCCTCAGTAGTACTTTCGACTTCAGTGGAATCCACCTCAGTAGTACTTTTGATTTCAGTGGAATCATCCTTAGTAGTACTTTTGACTTCAGTGGAATCCACCTTAGTAGTACTTTTGACTTCAGTGGAATCATCCTTAGTAGTACTTTTGATTTCAGTGGAATTATCCTCAGGGAAAGACTCCTCATCGAAAGGGAAAGACTCCTCATCGAAAGGATCCTCATAGAAACGAGGATCATCCAACCCGTCCTCAGTAGTCAAAAGAGGATGATAGAACTCATCCCGAATCAAATCCTCCTCAGAGGAATCCTCCTCAACGAAATCATCATATTCATATTCCTCAGAGGAATCTTCCTCAGTGATATCCTCATCAGTGGAATCCTCCTCAGAGGAATCCTCCTCAACGAAATCATCATATTCATATTCCTCAGAGGAATCTTCCTCAGTGATATCCTCATCAGTAGAATCCTCCTCAGAGGAATCCTCCTCAACGAAATCATCATATTCATATTCCTCAGAGGAATCTTCCTCAGTGATATC